GTTGTCGTAGCTTAAAATAAAGCATAACAGTGAAGTCGTTAAGATAGGCTCTAGAAATGCCTCGAGAACACAAAGGCTTGGTCCTGACTTTCCTGTCAGCTTTAACCAAACTTACACATGCGAGTATCCGCACCCCCGTGAGAATGCCCCACAGTTCCCCGCCCGGGAACAAGGAGCTGGTATCAGGCACATACTACTATAGCCCACAACACCTTGCTCAGCCACACCCTCAAGGGAACCCAGCAGTGACAAACATTAAGCTAATAAGTGTAAACTTGACTTAGTTATGGTTAAAAGGGCCGGTAAAACTCGTGCCAGCTACCGCGGTTATACGAGAGGCCCAAGTTGACAAGCTCCGGCGTAAAGCGTGGTTAAGGGATGACAAACACTAAAGCCGAACGCTTACTAAGCTGTTATACGCTTCCGAAAGTAAGAAGCACGTCCACGAAGGTGGCTTTACCCTACCTGAACCCACGAAAGCTAAGGCACAAACTGGGATTAGATACCCCACTATGCTTTGCCCTAAACATTGATAGTCTCATACAACCACTATCCGCCCGGGAACTACGAGCAACAGCTTAAAACCCAAAGGACTTGGCGGTGCTTTAGACCCACCTAGAGGAGCCTGTTCTAAAACCGATAACCCCCGTTCAACCTCACCTTTCCTTGTTCTCCCCGCCTATATACCGCCGTCGTCAGCTTACCCTATGAAGGCCCTTTAGTAAGCACAATTGGTACAACCCAAAACGTCAGGTCGAGGTGTAGCGTATGGAAAGGGAAGAAATGGGCTACATTCCCTATTACAGCGAATTACGGATAATATTACTGAAACGTGTATCTAGAAGGAGGATTTAGCAGTAAGCAGAAAATAGAGCGTTCTGCTGAAACCGGCCCTGAAGCGCGCACACACCGCCCGTCACTCTCCCCAAGCGTATTCTTATAACTTAACTTAAAACCTTTCATCAGCAAAGGGGAGGCAAGTCGTAACATGGTAAGTGTACCGGAAGGTGCACTTGGCAAAACCAGGACATAGTTTAAAGCAGAACACCTCCTTTACACGGAGGAGATACTCGTTCAACTCGAGTTGCCTTGATACCGACTCGCTAGCCCAGTCAATCAAAAACAACAAGCCATATTAATTAAACCCAAAGACACTAACGTCCACCACGAACAAACCATTTTTCCCCCTTAGTATGGGCGACAGAAAAGGAACACGGCGCAATAGAGAAAGTACCGCAAGGGAACGCTGAAAAACTAAATGAAATAAACAAGTGAAGCCTAAAAAAGCAGAGATCCTAACTCGTACCTTTTGCATCATGATTTAGCCAGTGCAACCCAAGCAAAGAGCACTTTAGTTTGACAACCCGAAACTTTGTGAGCTACTCCAGGGCAGCCTAATCAATAGGGCCAACCCGTCTCTGTGGCAAAAGAGTGGGAAGACCTTCGAGTAGAGGTGATAAACCTACCGAACTTAGTAATAGCTGGTTGCCCAATAACTGGATAGGAGTTCAGCCTCCCGGCTTCTTCCTTCTCCAACCCCTTCTGTCTCAACAGATATTATAAGAAACCAGGAGAGTTAGCCTAAGGGGGTACAGCCCCTTAGAGACAAGATACAACTTTTATAGGAGGATAAAGATCATAGTTAACCAAGGCCGTAAATTAGGGTGGGCTTGAAAGCAGCCATCCCATCAAAAAGCGTTAAAGCTCAAACACACATTACTACAAGCCCCAAGTTTCGACTACCTCTTCTTACTCCCCTTATCCTACTGGGCCGTCCCATGCTAACATGGGAGCGATCCTGCTAAAATCAGTATATAGGAGGGCCTAACGGCCCTCTCCCCTGCATGTGTGTAAATCGGAAACGGACAACCCACCGAACCTTAACGGACCCAAACTAATAGAGGGAACTGAACTACAGACAAAACAACCAGAAAAACACCCAAACAGACAACCGTTACCCCTACACAGGCATGCTCCCAGGGAAAGACTAAAAGAAAGAGAAGGAACTCGGCAAACACACTCGGCCTCGCCTGTTTACCAAAAACATCGCCTCTTGCTAAACCGAAAGTATAAGAGGTCCCGCCTGCCCTGTGACTATATGTTTAACGGCCGCGGTATTTTGACCGTGCGAAGGTAGCGCAATCACTTGTCTTTTAAATAGGGACCTGTATGAATGGCATAACGAGGGCTTGACTGTCTCCTCTTTCAAGTCAATGAAATTGATCTCCCCGTGCAGAAGCGGGGATAAGCACATAAGACGAGAAGACCCTATGGAGCTTTAGACACTAAAGCAGACCAGTATTAATACCCTGAACATAGGGCACGAATAAACTGATCCCTGCCCTAATGTCTTTGGTTGGGGCGACCGCGGAGAAATACAAAACCCCCGCAAGGACTAAATGTACTACATTCACAACCAAGAGCGACAGCTCTAACTAACAGAACTTCTGACCAATAAGATCCGGCAATGCCGATCAATGAACCGAGTTACCCTAGGGATAACAGCGCAATCTCCTCTTAGAGCCCATATCGACGAGGAGGTTTACGACCTCGATGTTGGATCAGGACATCCTAATGGTGCAGCCGCTATTAAGGGTTCGTTTGTTCAACGATTAAAGTCCTACGTGATCTGAGTTCAGACCGGAGTAATCCAGGTCGGTTTCTATCTATGTAACGATCTTTTCTAGTACGAAAGGACCGAAAAGAAGGGGCCCATGTCTAAGACATGCCTCACCCCCACCTAATGAAAGCAACTCAATCAGGCAAGGGGGCGTCGTCCCCTTGTCTGAGAGAACGACATGTTGGTGTGGCAGAGCCCGGTTATACTGCAAAAGGCCTAAGCCCTTTGTACAGAGGTTCAAATCCTCTCTTCAACTATGATCTCAACACTTTTTACCCATATTATTAACCCCTTAACTTACATCATCCCCGTTCTCCTAGCTGTTGCCTTCCTTACATTAGTGGAACGAAAAGTCCTCGGGTATATACAATTTCGAAAAGGCCCTAACATTGTTGGGCCATACGGCCTTCTACAACCAATCGCCGATGGGGTTAAACTATTTACCAAAGAACCTATTCGCCCCTCAACCGCCTCCCCCATTCTATTCCTCCTCGCCCCAATATTAGCCCTTACTCTTGCCCTCACCCTATGAGCCCCCCTCCCTATGCCGTACCCTATCCTAGACCTTAACCTGGGGATTCTCTTTATCCTAGCACTGTCCAGCCTGGCAGTATATTCTATCCTGGGCTCAGGCTGAGCATCAAACTCAAAATACGCCCTCATCGGAGCACTACGAGCCGTCGCACAGACTATTTCCTACGAAGTCAGCCTAGGGTTAATTCTTTTAAACGCAATTATTTTTACGGGGGGCTTCACCCTACAAACCTTTAACACGGCCCAAGAGACCGTCTGACTCCTACTACCAGCCTGACCTCTTGCCGCAATATGATACATCTCTACATTAGCCGAAACCAACCGAGCACCTTTCGACTTAACCGAAGGTGAATCAGAACTAGTCTCCGGCTTCAATGTAGAATATGCAGGAGGCCCTTTCGCCCTATTTTTCCTAGCAGAATACGCAAACATCCTCCTTATAAACACCCTCTCTGCCACTCTTTTCCTAGGAGCCTCTCACATCCCCTCCATCCCAGAGATAACTGCCGTAAACTTAATAACAAAAGCAGCCCTCCTCTCTCTACTCTTCCTCTGAGTTCGAGCCTCCTACCCTCGATTCCGATACGACCAACTAATACATTTAATCTGAAAAAACTTTCTTCCCCTCACACTAGCCTTAGTTATTTGACACCTCGCACTCCCTATCGCATTAGCTGGGCTCCCCCCTCAAAGCTAGCCCCGGAGCCGTGCCTGAAGTAAAGGGCCACTTTGATAGAGTGAATCATGAGGGTTAAACCCCCTCCAGCTCCTTAGAAAGAAGGGACTCGAACCCTAACTGAAGAGATCAAAACTCTTAGTGCTTCCATTACACCACTTCCTAAGTAAGGTCAGCTAATTAAGCTCTTGGGCCCATACCCCAAACATGCAGGTTGAAACCCTGCCTTTGCTAATGAACCCATATATTTTATCCACCCTACTATTCAGCCTTGGACTAGGAACCACCATCACACTCACAAGCTCTCACTGACTCTTTGCCTGAATAGGCTTAGAAATTAATACCCTAGCCATCCTCCCCCTCATAGCCCAACAACACCACCCCCGAGCAGTTGAAGCCACCATAAAATACTTCCTCACCCAAGCAACAGGAGCAGCTACCCTCCTGTTCGCCAGTACTACCAATGCATGACTAACAGGCCAATGAGACATCCTACAAATGTCCCACCCCCTCACAATTACAATGGTCATTCTTGCCCTCTCCCTAAAAGTTGGTCTTGCCCCTTTACATACATGACTACCTGAAGTACTCCAAGGGTTAGACCTGACTACAGGGCTCATCTTATCAACTTGACAAAAATTGGCACCCTTCGCCCTATTCCTTCAAATCCAACCTACCAACCCCGCAATCTTAGTAATACTCGGTATTACCTCAACCCTTGTTGGTGGCTGAGGAGGGCTCAATCAAACACAACTCCGTAAAATCCTAGCATACTCCTCCACCGCCCACCTAGGCTGAATAATTTTAATCCTCCAATTCTCACCCTCCTTGGCCCTCCTAACCTTAATTATGTACCTAATCATAACATCCTCAACATTCCTCGTATTCAAGCTAAACAAATCAACAAACATTAACATACTCGCCACCTCTTGAACAAAAGCCCCCGCACTAACAACCCTTACCCCCCTTATTCTACTGTCACTAGGAGGCCTTCCACCCCTAACAGGCTTCATACCAAAATGACTTATCCTCCAAGAACTCACTAAACAAGAACTAGCACCTATCGCCACACTGACCGCACTGACCGCCCTACTAAGCTTGTATTTTTACTTACGATTAACATATGCTATAACACTTACTATATCCCCTAATAACGTAACAGGCACAACCCCCTGACGCCTCCCATCCCTACAGCTGACACTCCCACTCGCCACCCTAACCATAACAACAATCTCACTACTCCCGCTTACCCCTACCATAACAGCACTATTCATCCTATAGAGGCTTAGGATAGCACCAGACCAAGAGCCTTCAAAGCTCTAAGCGGGAGTGAAAATCTCCCAGCCCCTGATAAGACTTGCAGGACATTAACCCACATCTTCTATATGCAAAACAGACACTTTAATTAAGCTAAAGCCTTCTAGATAGACAGGCTTCGATCCTGCAAACTCTTAGTTAACAGCTAAGCGCTCAAACCAGCGAGCATCCATCTAACTTTCCCCCGCCTAATTAAGCAGTAAATAGGCGGGGGAAAGCCCCGGCAAACGTCTAGCTTGCTTCTTTAGATTTGCAATCTAATATGTAAAGACACCTCAGGGCTTGATAAGAAGAGGGATTAAACCTCTGTATATGGGGCTACAACCCACCGCTTGAACATTCAGCCATCCTACCTGTGGCCATCACACGTTGATTTTTCTCGACTAATCACAAAGACATTGGCACCCTTTATCTTGTATTTGGTGCCTGAGCCGGTATAGTAGGAACTGCCCTCAGCCTACTAATTCGAGCTGAGCTAAGCCAGCCGGGTGCTCTACTGGGTGACGACCAGATCTATAATGTAATTGTTACAGCACACGCTTTTGTAATAATCTTTTTTATAGTAATACCAATTATGATCGGTGGCTTTGGAAACTGACTCATCCCACTTATAATTGGTGCCCCTGACATAGCATTCCCTCGAATAAATAACATGAGCTTCTGACTTCTTCCCCCATCCTTCCTGCTTCTTCTTGCCTCCTCTGGAGTAGAAGCTGGTGCCGGTACTGGCTGGACGGTTTACCCGCCCCTGGCCGGAAATCTAGCCCATGCAGGTGCATCCGTAGACTTAGCTATTTTCTCATTACATTTAGCAGGAGTTTCATCAATTCTAGGTGCAATCAATTTTATTACAACCATCATTAACATAAAACCCCCTGCCATCTCTCAGTACCAAACACCTTTATTTGTATGAGCAGTGTTGATTACAGCAGTGCTCTTACTCCTCTCTTTGCCCGTTCTTGCTGCCGGCATTACAATGTTACTCACAGATCGAAACCTTAATACCACTTTCTTTGATCCAGCCGGAGGGGGAGACCCAATTCTTTACCAACACTTATTCTGGTTCTTCGGCCACCCAGAGGTCTACATTCTAATTCTCCCTGGTTTCGGAATGATTTCCCACATCGTCGCGTACTACTCTGGGAAAAAAGAACCATTCGGCTATATAGGAATGGTCTGAGCCATAATGGCAATCGGCCTTCTAGGGTTTATTGTATGAGCACACCACATGTTCACAGTAGGTATAGACGTAGATACACGTGCTTACTTTACGTCAGCTACTATAATTATTGCAATTCCCACTGGCGTTAAAGTCTTCAGCTGATTGGCTACACTCCATGGAGGGTCCATTAAATGAGAAACCCCCCTTCTATGGGCACTTGGCTTTATTTTCCTCTTTACAGTAGGAGGCTTAACAGGAATTGTCCTAGCTAATTCTTCACTTGACATTGTTCTGCACGACACATACTATGTAGTTGCCCACTTCCACTATGTACTCTCAATGGGGGCCGTGTTTGCCATCGTAGCTGCCTTTGTACACTGATTCCCACTATTCACAGGCTACACCCTCCACAGCACTTGAACAAAAATTCACTTTGGTATCATGTTTGTGGGTGTAAACCTTACCTTCTTCCCTCAACACTTCCTAGGGCTGGCCGGAATACCTCGTCGATATTCAGACTACCCGGACGCCTACACCCTGTGAAACACCGTCTCTTCTATTGGCTCTATAATCTCACTCGTAGCCGTAATTATGTTCATCTTCATCATCTGAGAAGCATTCGCTTCTAAACGTGAAATCCTTGCAGTAGAACTGACCATAACCAACGTGGAATGACTCCATGGCTGCCCTCCCCCCTACCATACATTTGAGGAGCCCGCATTCGTTCAAATTCGACCATACTATACACGAGAAAGGGAGGAGTTGAACCCCCGTATGTTGGTTTCAAGCCAACCACATAACCGCTCTGTCACTTTCTTTATAAGACACTAGTAAAGCCGACTATTACACCGCCTTGTCGAGGCGTATTCGTGGGTTTAACTCCCACGTGTCTTAAACTATCAATGGCACATCCCACACAACTAGGTTTACAAGATGCAGCTTCACCGGTAATAGAAGAACTTCTACACTTCCACGATCACGCCTTAATAATCGTCTTTCTTATCAGCACACTAGTTCTTTATATCATTGTCGCTATAGTCTCTACTAAGCTAACCAATAAATATATCTTAGACTCCCAAGAAATTGAAATTATTTGAACAATTCTCCCAGCAGTAGTCCTCATCTTAATTGCACTTCCCTCCCTTCGCATCCTTTACTTAATAGATGAAATTAATGACCCCCACATTACAATTAAAGCCATGGGCCACCAATGGTATTGAAGCTATGAATATACCGACTACGAAGATCTTGGGTTTGACTCATATATAATTCCCACACAAGACCTAACCCCAGGCCAATTCCGCCTACTAGAAGCCGACCACCGAATGGTGGTTCCCTTAGACTCCCCAGTTCGAGTACTAGTCTCTGCCGAAGATGTACTTCACTCATGAGCAGTGCCAGCCCTGGGTATCAAAATAGACGCTGTCCCAGGCCGCCTAAACCAAACAGCCTTTATTACATCCCGACCAGGTGTATTCTACGGACAATGCTCAGAAATCTGCGGTGCAAATCATAGCTTTATACCAATCGTAGTGGAAGTTGTCCCCCTAGAACACTTTGAAAACTGATCCTCATTCATACTTCAAGACGCCTCGCTAAGAAGCTAAGCAAGGAACAGCGCTAGCCTTTTAAGCTAGAGATTGGTGGCTACCGACCACCCTTAGCGACATGCCCCAACTCCTCCCACTACCCTGATTTAGCACACTACTCTTTGCCTGAGTAGTTTTCTTAATCTTCTTTCCCAAAAAAGTAACAGCCCACGCTTTCCCCTACGAACCTGCCCCCCTCAAACCCCAAAAGCTAGAGAAAACCTCTTGAAATTGACCCTGAGCGTAAGTTTTTTTGACCAATTTATAAGCACAACGTACTTAGGAGTCCCTCTAATTGCACTAGCATTGGCTTTTCCTTCTATTTTGTACCCTACAGTCACAACCCGATGACTAAACAATCGACTACTTACACTACAAAACGCATTCATTAATCGCTTCATTCACCAACTACTCCTGCCCCTAAATGTAAGTGGCCATAAATGAGCCACTCTCCTGGCCTCCCTAATACTCTTTTTAATCTCGCTCAACATGCTCGGACTCCTGCCCTACACTTTCACCCCTACTGCCCAACTATCCCTTAACTTAGGATTTGCAGTCCCCCTTTGACTAGCCACTGTTATTATTGGAATACGTAACCAACCAAACCACGCGCTAGGGCATCTCTTACCAGAAGGCACCCCCAACCTCCTAATTCCTATACTCATCATTATCGAAACAATTAGCCTATTTATTCGCCCCTTGGCCCTAGGTGTTCGATTAACCGCCAACTTAACAGCTGGCCACTTACTTATTCAACTAATCTCCACAGCTGTATTTGTACTCCTACCACTTATACCAACCGTGGCTATTCTCACAGCAGCAGTCCTAGTTCTTTTAACACTGCTAGAAGTTGCCGTTGCAATAATTCAAGCCTATGTATTTGTGTTACTACTTACACTCTACTTACAAGAAAATATTTAATGGCACATCAAGCACATGCATACCACATAGTTGACCCAAGCCCCTGGCCCCTGACAGGCGCAATTGCCGCCCTACTAATGACATCAGGACTTGCAATTTGATTCCACTTCCATTCCACAACACTCCTTGTCTTAGGTCTAATCCTACTCCTTTTAACAATATATCAATGATGACGGGACATTGTTCGAGAAGGCACCTTTCAAGGCCACCACACACCCCCTGTACAAAAAGGGCTTCGATATGGAATAATTCTTTTTATTACATCAGAAGTCTTCTTTTTCCTAGGCTTCTTCTGGGCCTTTTACCACTCAAGCCTTGCCCCCACCCCTGAATTAGGAGGCTGTTGACCCCCCACAGGCATTTCTACCCTAGACCCCTTTGAAGTTCCTCTACTCAACACAGCCGTTCTCCTCGCATCGGGGGTAACAGTAACCTGAGCCCACCACAGCATCATAGAACGAGAACGAAAACAAACTATTCAATCACTTACACTAACAATCCTCCTAGGCTTCTACTTTACATTTCTACAAGCCATGGAGTACTACGAAGCCCCCTTCACAATTGCAGATGGCGTTTATGGCTCAACCTTTTTTGTAGCTACTGGATTCCACGGCCTACACGTTATTATTGGCTCCACTTTCCTAGCCGTATGCTTACTTCGACAAATCCAGTACCACTTTACATCTGAACACCATTTCGGATTCGAGGCAGCCGCTTGATACTGACACTTTGTAGACGTTGTCTGACTTTTCTTATATATCTCTATCTACTGATGAGGTTCTTAATCTTTCTAGTATTAAAATAAGTATAAGTGACTTCCAATCACCCGGTCTTGGTTAAAACCCAAGGAAAGATAATGAATTTAGTTTCAACTGTTATCACCATTGCACTTACCCTATCAATTGCTCTAGCCATCCTATCCTTTTGACTCCCCCTAATAAACCCAGACCATGAAAAATTATCTCCCTACGAGTGCGGCTTTGACCCCCTAGGAACAGCCCGACTCCCTTTCTCCTTACGATTTTTCCTCGTTGCCATCTTATTCCTCCTATTTGACTTAGAAATTGCCCTCTTATTACCACTCCCCTGAGGAGACCAGCTGACATCCCCCACACTCACCTTTCTATGAGCCTCCATCGTCCTTGCCCTCCTTACTTTAGGTCTTATTTACGAATGACTTCAAGGGGGCTTAGACTGAGCCGAATAAGTGATTAGTTTAATAAAAACACTTGATTTCGGCTCAAGCACTTATGGTTAGACCCCATAATCACCTAATGACCCCCGTGCACTTTGCTTTTTCATCCGCTTTTATCTTGGGCCTAACAGGTCTGGCATTCCACCGAACCCACCTTCTCTCTGCCCTCCTGTGTTTAGAAGGAATAATACTATCCCTGTTCATTGCCCTCTCCCTCTGAACTGTTCAATTAAACTCCACAAGCCTCTGCGCAGCCCCCATACTACTACTAGCTTTCTCAGCCTGTGAAGCGAGCGCAGGACTCGCCCTACTAGTAGCAACAGCCCGCACTCACGGAACCGACCACCTTCAAAACCTTAACCTACTACAGTGCTAAAAATCCTCATCCCCACCCTAATACTTATTCCAACTGCCTGACTAACCCCAGCCAAATGACTCTGACCCACCACCCTTGCCCACAGCATACTGATTGCACTAATCAGCCTCTCATGACTAAAACATGCAATAGAGACAGGCTGGTCTACCCTAAACCTATTTATAGCTACAGACCCTCTATCTACACCACTATTAGTCCTCACATGCTGACTTCTTCCCCTAATAATCCTAGCAAGCCAAAACCACACAGCAACAGAACCAATTAACCGCCAGCGCATATATATCTCACTACTAACATCCCTTCAAATTTTCCTCATTTTAGCCTTTGGCGCAACTGAAGTAATCATGTTTTATATCATATTTGAAGCAACTCTCATCCCAACCCTGATCCTTATCACCCGGTGGGGAAATCAAACAGAACGCCTTAACGCAGGGGTCTACTTCTTATTCTACACCCTAGCAGGCTCCCTCCCCCTACTTGTTGCCCTTTTACTCCTACAAAATTACACCGGGACTCTCTCTCTATTTACCTTACCATTCTCCTGCCCTCTCCACCTTTCATCCTACACCGACAAATTATGATGAGCGGGCTGCCTACTAGCATTCCTTGTTAAAATACCACTGTACGGTGTACACCTTTGACTCCCTAAAGCACACGTTGAAGCCCCCGTTGCAGGATCAATAGTACTTGCCGCCGTCCTCTTAAAACTAGGGGGCTATGGCATAATACGAATAATTGTTATACTGGACCCCCTTACCAAAGATCTAAGCTACCCCTTCCTCATCTTTGCATTATGAGGAATTATCATAACAGGCTCAATCTGTCTTCGCCAAACTGACCTAAAATCTCTAATTGCATACTCCTCAGTAAGCCACATGGGCCTGGTAGTAGGAGGAATCCTAATTCAAACCCCCTGAGGATTTACAGGAGCCTTGATCCTCATAATCGCCCACGGACTGACCTCTTCTGCCTTATTCTGCTTAGCCAATACAAACTACGAACGAACACACAGCCGAACCATACTTTTAGCACGTGGCCTACAAATCGTCCTTCCACTAATAACCGCCTGATGGTTCATTGCCAGCCTTGCTAACCTTGCACTCCCCCCTCTCCCCAACCTTATAGGCGAACTAATAATTATTACCTCCTTATTTAACTGGTCTTGGTGAACAATTGCACTAACCGGAGGGGGCACCCTTATTACCGCAAGCTACTCCCTCTATATGTTCCTAATAACCCAACGAGGGCCCCTCCCCTCACACATTATTGGCCTTGACCCCTCCCACTCACGAGAACATCTACTTATAGCCCTCCACCTTTTGCCACTACTACTCCTCATTCTTAAGCCCGAGCTAATTTGAGGTTGGCCCGGCTGTAGATATAGTTTTAATAAAAACATTAGATTGTGATTCTAAAAACAGGGGTTGAAACCCCCTTATCCACCGAGGAAGGTCCGCTTGACAAATGGATCCTGCTAAATTTCATTCACCTCGGTTGAACTCCGGGGCTATCCCCAAAATATTGCTCCCAAAGGATAATAGTTCATCCGTTGGTCTTAGGAACCAAAAACTCTTGGTGCAACTCCAAGTGGTAGCTATGCACACCTCTTCCATTATAATAACTTCAAGCCTACTCATTATTTTTTCCCTACTTATCTTCCCTATCCTGACAGCTCTTAGCCCCCTTCCTCTAAAAGAAAACTGAGCCCTCACACATGTAAAAACAGCAGTAAAACTAGCCTTTTTTGTTAGTCTTCTCCCCCTTTTCTTATTCCTCAGTCAAGGGGCAGAAACCGTTATTACCTCCTGAAACTGAATAAGTACATCAACTTTTGATATTAATATTAGCTTAAAGTTCGACCACTACTCCATCATATTTACACCCGTCGCCCTGTATGTTACATGATCAATCCTAGAATTTGCATCCTGATATATACATGCCGACCCAAACATAAACCGATTCTTTAAATACCTCCTTGTTTTCTTAATCGCAATAATCATTCTAGTTACAGCAAACAACCTATTCCAGCTCTTCATTGGGTGGGAAGGTGTAGGAATTATATCTTTCCTCCTCATTGGCTGATGACACGGCCGAGCAGACGCTAACACCGCTGCCCTACAAGCAGTCATTTACAACCGAGTTGGAGACATTGGTCTAATCCTTGCAATAGCATGAATAGTATTCCACCTTAATTCATGAGAATTACAACAAATCTTTGCAACTGCTAAAGACTTCGACCTCACCTACCCCCTCCTCGGCCTAATCGTAGCCGCCACAGGTAAATCCGCCCAATTCGGATTACACCCCTGACTCCCCTCTGCCATAGAGGGCCCCACGCCGGTATCTGCCCTACTCCACTCCAGCACTATAGTTGTTGCAGGCATCTTCCTTCTGGTACGCATGAGCCCTCTCTTAGAAAATAACACTACCGCCCTCACCACCTGCCTATGCCTCGGAGCCCTCACTACACTATTCACAGCCACATGTGCCTTAACCCAAAACGACATTAAAAAAATCGTTGCATTCTCAACATCAAGCCAACTAGGCTTAATAATAGTAACAATTGGATTAAACCAACCTCAACTGGCATTTCTCCACATTTGTACCCACGCTTTCTTTAAAGCAATACTTTTCCTATGTTCTGGCTCCATTATCCACAGCCTCAACGACGAACAAGACATCCGAAAAATAGGCGGCATGCACCACCTTACCCCCTTTACCTCTTCTTGCCTTACCATTGGGAGCCTAGCCCTCACAGGCACCCCCTTCCTAGCAGGCTTCTTCTCCAAAGATGCTATTATTGAAGCCCTTAACACCTCATACCTAAACGCCTGAGCCCTTACCTTGACCCTCCTAGCCACCTCCTTCACAGCTATCTATAGCTTACGTATTGTCTTTTTTGTATCAATAGGACGCCCTCGATTTAATGCACTTTCACCTATCAACGAAAACAACCCCGCAGTCATCAACCCCATTAAACGACTAGCCTGAGGAAGCATTGTAGCCGGTCTCCTAATTACTTCCAACCTTCTTCCACTAAAAACGCCCGTAATATCAATACCCCCTATACTTAAACTAGCCGCTCTAACTGTAACTATTCTAGGCTTATTAATCGCCCTAGAACTCGCATCCCTAACAAGCAAACAATTTAAGCCCACCCCCTACCTCCCCGCCTTCCGCTTCTCTAGCATACTTGGCTTTTTCCCAATAGTAGTACACCGATTTCCCCCCGCAATAAGCATGGGAATAGGCCAATTCATTGCCAGCCAAATAGTGGACCAAACCTGATTAGAAAAATCAGGCCCCAAGGCCGCAGCCAAACTTAACACCCCCCTTATTACCTCAACAAGCAACACTCAACGAGGCCTCGTGAAAACTTACCTTATTCTCTTCCTCATCACCCTTATATTTGCCACACTAATCTTCTTTATTTAAACAGCCCGAAGAGTGCCTCGACTTAACCCTCGAGTTAACTCCAACACCACAAATAAAGTCAAAAGAAGAACCCCCGCCCCAACAACTAACATTCATCCCCCCTCTGAATATATAACCGCTACTCCCCCACTATCAGCACGAAAAATACTAAAGGGTCCTCATTCATCAGCTGACCCAGAGAAAACGCCGACCCACTCAAACCAAAATATACTGACCCCTATCATTACAACAACCGTGTAACAACACATATAAACTACAACCGCTGGATTTAACCAAGACTCAGGGTAAGGCTCCGCAGCTAAAGCTGCAGAATATGCAAATACAACCAACATACCCCCTAAATAAATTAAAAAAAGAATCAAAGCCAAGAAAGGGCTTCCATATTCCACAAGAACCCCACACCCAACCCCCGCTACCATCACCAACCCAAGCGCGCCAAAAAAGGGGGAAGGATTAGAAGCAACCGCAATCGCTCCTACGATTCAACAAATTAAAAAACAAATAACAATAAAACACATAATTTCTGCCTGGACTCTAACCAGAACCAATGGCTTGAAAAACCATCGTTGTTATTTCAACTACAAAAACCCTATCAATGGCTAGCCTACGCAAAACACACCCCCTTCTAAAAATTGCAAACGATGCACTAGTTGACCTCCCAGCCCCCTCCAACATTTCAGTCTGATGAAATTTTGGCTCGCTACTTGGACTCTGCCTTGCTGCCCAAATCCTTACAGGCCTATTTCTAGCTATACACTATACATCAGACATTGCCACAGCTTTCTCATCTGTCGCTCACATCTGCCGAGATGTAAACTACGGCTGACTCATCCGCAATATACATGCCAACGGGGCCTCCTTCTTCTTTATTTGCATCTATGCTCATATTGGACGAGGACTTTATTACGGCTCTTACCTTTACAAAGAAACCTGAAACATTGGAGTTATTCTTCTTCTCCTAGTAATGATAACAGCCTTTGTTGGCTACGTCCTCCCCTGAGGACAAATATCTTTCTGAGGAGCCACTGTTATTACCAACCTCCTATCTGCCGTTCCTTATATCGGCAATACCCTAGTCCAATGAATCTGAGGAGGCTTTTCCGTAGACAACGCCACCCTCACCCGTTTCTTCGCATTCCACTTTTTATTCCCCTTCGTCATTGCAGCCGCCACTGTACTCCACCTCCTCTTCCTCCATGAAACAGGCTCAAACAACCCCATCGGACTTAACTCTGACGCAGACAAAATCTCCTTCCACCCATACTTCTCTTATAAAGACCTGCTAGGCTTTGCAGCCTTACTTATTGCACTTACATCCCTAGCACTATTTTCACCTAATCTATTAGGAGACCCAGACAACTTCACCCCTGCTAATCCCCTTATTACCCCTCCCCACATCAAACCCGAATGATACTTCCTATTCGCCTACGCCATCCTCCGATCAATCCCTAACAAACTAGGAGGAGTTTTAGCACTACTAGCCTCAATCCTAGTCTTGATGCTAGTCCCAATCCTCCACACCTCTAAACAACGAGCCCTAACCTTCCGCCCTTTTAGCCAATTCCTATTCTGAACTTTAATTGCCGACGTAATGATTCTTACCTGAATTGGGGGTATGCCTGTAGAACACCCGTTCATTATTATTGGCCAAATTGCATCCGTCCTGTACTTCTCGCTTTTCTTATTTTTAATACCAACAGCAGGATGGGCAGAAAATAAATTCCTCGAATGACAGTGTACAAGTAGTTCAAAAGCCTAGAACGCCGGTCTTGTAAGCCGGATGTCGGAGGTTGAAATCCTCCCTGGTACTTCAAAGAGAGGAGATTTTAACTCCCACCTCTAGCTCCCAAAGCTAAAATTCTAAACTAAACTACTCTTTGAATTACATATATATAGTATGTACAATTATACATATACAGTTTAATAAACAATTAAAGCTTCAAGTACATGTTCTATTCGAACATTATATTAAAAAAATAATGGATTGCACAGTAAGAACCTACCAATAAAAATCATACAGCACATACGGTTATTGATAATAATAGACAATGATTGTAGAATTTCATTTAGTGAACTATTCCTGGCATTTGGTTCCTACTTCAAGGCCATTTATTGATAAATCTTCCTCATACTTTCATTGACGCTTACATAAGTTAATAGTGTTAACCAATTGAATCATTACTCAACAAGCCCAGCATTCACTCCAGAGTGTATGGGGTTTTTTTTTCTCTTTTCCTTTCACAAGCATTTCAAAGTGCTATAAACTTGAAAAACCAAGGTAGTACATACATTATTATAATAAGTTACAAGAAGAATGTAATGCTAAAAGAGTATATATCTTATAATAATTACATAACTGATTTCAAAGACATAATATAACTTATTCTAATAAAACACTTCCTATAAGATACCCCGGGGCTTGTTGTCCGTTAAACCCCCCCTACCCCCCCAAACCCCTGAGATCCTTAACACTCCTGTAAACCCCCCGGAAACAGGATTGAACCTCAAGTGATAAATTTTTTGGCCTAAAATACGTTTATTACATTAATGTAACTTTTTAATTT